AAAATCATCATATAATAATCCAGAAATTGCAATACAAAAGAAAAAGGGAGGTTTGTGATGATTTTTCAATCTTTTCTACTAGGTAATCTAGTATCCTTATGCATGAAGATAATCAATTCGGTCGTTGTGGTCGGACTTTATTATGGATTTCTGACCACATTCTCCATAGGGCCCTCTTATCTCTTCCTTCTCCGAGCTCGGGTTATGGAAGAAGGAGAAGAAGGAACCGAGAAGAAGGTATCAGCAACAACTGGTTTTATTATGGGACAGCTCATGATGTTCATATCGATCTATTATACGCCTCTGCATCTAGCATTGGGTAGACCTCATACAATAACTGTCCTAGCTCTACCCTACCTTTTGTTTCATTTCTTCTGGAACAATCAAAAATTTTTTGATTATGGATCTACTAGCAGAAATTCAATGCGTAATCTCAGCATTCAATGTGTATTCCTGAATAATCTCATTTTTCAATTATTCAACCATTTCATTTTACCAAGTTCAATGTTAGCCAGATTAGTCAACATTTATATGTTTCGATGCAACAACAAGATGTTATTTGTAACAAGTAGTTTTGTTGGTTGGTTAATTGGTCACATTTTATTCATGAAATGGGTTGGGTTGGTATTAGTTTGGATACAGCAAAATCATTCTATTAGATCTAATGTACTTATTCGATCTAATAAGTATCTGGTGTCAGAATTCAAAAATTCTATGGCTCGAATCTTTAGTATTCTCTTATTTATTACCTGTGTCTACTATTTAGGCCGAATGCCGTCAACCATTTTTACTAAGAAACTGAAAGAAACCTCAGAAACGAAGGAGACTAAACAGGAAGAAGAGGGATTCACCGAAGAAGATCCTTCTCCTTCCCTTTTTTCGGAAGAAAAGGAGGATCCGGACAAAATGGATGAAACGGAAAAGATCCGAGTGAATGGAAAGGACAAAACAAAGGATGAATTCCACTTGCACTTAAAAGAAGCATACTATAAAAATAGCCCAACTTCTTATTCTGGCAATCAAGATATTTCGAAGTTAGAAATACTTAAAGAAGAAAAGAAAAACCTATTCTGGTTTGAAAAACCCCTTCTTTCTCTTCTTTTCGACTATAAACGTTGGAATCGTCCAACGCGATATATAAAAAACAATCGATTTGAAAATGCGGTAAGAAATGAAATGTCACAATATTTTTTTTATACATGTCAAAACGATGGAAAACAAAGAATTTCTTTTACATATCCACCCAGTTTATCATTTTTCTGGGAAATGATACAAAGAAAGATTTCTTTGTCTACAACAGAAAAATTATTATACGATGAACTATACACTTATTGGATTTATACCAATGAACAAAAAAAAAACAGCTTAAGCAATGAATTTGCTAATAGAATTGCAGTTCTAGACAAAGGACTTTTTTATATAGATGGGCTCGATAAAAAAACTCAATTATGCAATGAGAAAACTAAAAAGGAATATTTGCCAAAAATAAATGATCCTTTCTTAAATGGATCCTATCGTGGAATAATAAAAAAATGCTTTTCACCCTCTATTATAAATGAAACTGCAGTCCAAAATTGGATAGATGGAATTTTTATAAATAAGATTTATAGGATTCTTCGTAATGATTATAATTACCACGAATTTGAACAGAAAAAAGATACATTTAATAAAAAATCAATATCAAAAGAAATTAGGCATTTCATGCCTTTAATGAGTCCATTTTCTGGGGAATCAACATTCAATCGGAAAGGGATTTCTTTACTTCCAGAAGAAGAACAAATTGGTTCAGAAGATCAAGAAAAATTTTTAAAATTTTTAGTTGATGCAATCATAGGACTAACAAAAAATAATAAATTAATAAAAAAATGGATACATAGAATAAATACAAAAAAAGATACGAGGAGATGCGACCCCCTCCTAGATATTTGATACTTTCTGCTACAAAAAAACTTGTAATACCAAAGCCATTCGGAATTCCATCAATTATTCGTCTATCAATAAAAGAAACTAACTCGGACAACCCTCGTACACCTTTAATTAAATATGTTGCATATAAATCATCAATATAACCGCGGTTAGAAGACCAATTATAGATAATATTTATTATATTGTCCCAAAAAATTCTCTTTGGGCCTTTTTTTTCAAATGAATTAATTAAATCAAAATTTTTTAAAGATGAATAAATAGGTTTATATAAAAAAAAAGCTATAAATATTCCACAATAAGCTATACTAACTGACAACGTTGCATTTATTGCAAATTCATACCAATCAACAGAATTTTTAAAAGTTGAGTGTAACGAATTTACCGATGGGCTTAACCATTTAGTTAATATATTAAATCCTATTCCTTCTTGATTAAACGGAATTCCTATGAATCCAATGAAAAATGTAAACACAATCAATACAATGAGAGGAAATAGCATAGTATTGTCCGATTCAAGAGGATATGCAGAAATTTTATTATTTTGAAAATAAGTATCAGTAATAGTAATAAAAGATCGCATCATTTTTAAAAAATGTCGGTAAAGTTTATATGGTTTTTTCATAAAAATGGAAAACTCTTCTCTATTATCATTCCTTGTTAATAAGGTAACTAAAGATAATTTTTTATTAATTATTTTCAATCCTTCTTTACCCCACAGAGACATTGAATAGAGGGAAATGCTTTTTTTTCCACTATAATTTTTACAATAAAGGTTTAAATGCCCGTCAAACGTAAGCAAATAGATTCGAAACATATAAAAAGCGGTTAATCCTGCTGTGAAATAAGCTATTATTGCAAAAATTGGCGAATACAACCAACTATCATTAAGAATTTCATCTTTGGACCAAAAACAAGCAAGAGGCGGAATACCACACAGAGAAAGCGTACCTATTAAAAAAGCAGTTTTTGTAATTGGAACATGTTTTGTTAATCCCCCCATAAGAACCATATTCTGACTTTTATCTGGAGAATATCCAACAAGCGTTTCCATTGAATGAATAAGGGATCCGGATCCTAAAAACAATAAAGCTTTTGAATAAGCATGAGTAATCAAATGAAATAAAGCAGCTTGATAAGAACCCATCCCTAAGGCTAACATCATATAACCCAATTGAGACATTGTAGAATAAGCTAAACTTCTCTTAATATCTTTTTGAGCAAGAGCTAAGGTAGCTCCTAAAAATACCGTTATTATACCTATAAAAGCGATTATATACATTATATAAGGTATAACTATGAAAAGAGGAAAAAGTCGAGCAACTAGAAAAATCCCAGCTGCGACCATGGTCGCAGCATGTATGAGAGCTGAAATCGGAGTAGGCCCCTCCATAGCATCAGGTAACCATACATGAAGGGGAAATTGGGCAGATTTTGCAACTGCACCAGAAAATAAGAAGAAAGTACAGAAAATACAAAATAAAAGATTAACCTCATGATTTTTAATTAAGTTAGTAAATATTTCAAACAAATCACGAAAATCGAAACTGCCTGTTACCCAATAAAGACCTAAAATTCCTAATAATAAGCCAAAATCCCCTACACGATTAGTCACAAACGCTTTTTGACAAGCATTCGCGGCAATAGGACGTGTAAACCAAAAACCTATTAATAGATACGAACACATTCCAACTAATTCCCAAAAAATATAAATTTGTATCAAATTAGAACTAGTAACTAATCCTAACATGGAAGTATTGAAAAAACTCATATAAGCAAAAAATCTTAAATATCCCTGATCATGACACATATAATTATCGCTATAAATAAGAACCAAAATTGCAACAGTAGTTATTAACACTAACATAATAGAAGTAAGTGGATCGAACAAGTAGCCAAATTCGAAAGAAAAATCATTATTAATAGTCCAAGACCATACATATTGATAAATGGAATTACTATTTATTTGTTGAATCGATAACGTCATCGAAAAAACCATAGCTATAGTTAACAAAGAAATACTAGAAAAAGCCCACATACGACGAAGATTTTTTGTTGCTGTTGGAAAAAGAAGAAGTCCCACTCCTATTAACAAAGGAACTGGAAGTGGAATGAAGGGTATGATCCATGCATATTGGTATATATGTTCCATAATATAAAAATTTGATTTCGAATTTAATTTTTTTAATAGTCATCCTTTGCAAGAAATCCATTAAAAATCAAGATATATAATAATACTAAATTAATATACATAGATGTTGAATTTTTTTAATATTCAAATCAAGAAGTTATTATTGGTCAAATAAAAAATTTGTTAGTAAAAATGACTACTTGGTTTTTAATAAGTAAGTTTGAATATATAAAATTGTGAAATAAGATAAAAAACTTTCTTTTACATTTAAATCATTTCTAATCTGTCTATAAACTACAAGATAAAATACATTTAATCATAAGATTTACTTGCTAAAGCTTTTTAAAATTACTAATGATACAAACGAATTAGTTTATTCTAAGATTAGTTCATAATTATTAACCCGTTATACACAAAAATTTAGGGGTTGTTTTACAGTCTAAATACAAACAAAAACATAGAAAAAGTCAATATGTTTTCAAAAAACTAAAGTCAAGTTTTTGAATTAAAATTAAGTATGTAAGTAGTGGGTTTTTAATTTGTCGACGTGGTTTATTATGTACATATAAATTTAATTTTAATACAAAAAACTAGAGAATAGATAAATATAAGGTGACATTTCTATTCATTAATTAATTTTTTTTTGAATTTCATATAAATTTTTTTATGAATAGTCTTTGGATCATAGAATAGTTTATTTCTATTAATCGCCCATATTATGTTTTTTTTATATGTTTTTCCATACAAAATTTAGTTATCGTTTCAAATATAAATACATAGATAATGAATAAGAAACAAAGATTTTAAAAAACAATAGATGTCTTTCACATCCAACTATAACAATAAAGAATAAATTAAATTTGAATTTGAAATGGCAGTTCCAAAAAAACGTACTTCTATTTCCAAAAAGCGTATTCGTAAAAACATTTGGAAAAAAAAGGGGTATTGGGCAGCGTTAAAAGCTTTTTCGTTAGCAAAATCTCTTTATACCGGGAATTCTAAAAGTTTTTTTGTACTAAAAAAAAGTACTCAAAACTTTGAATAATCAGAATCGATCTGATTAAAAAAAAAGATCCTAACAGAAGAAATTAACATCAAAAATTATGACGAAATTAAAATATGAAATTATTATTAATTAGTTTTTAGAAAAAAGTGTGACTTTTTCTTATGATATGTAGAAGAAGAGTTATTAGGTCAACCAAAAAGAATAAAGGGTCTTTTTTTTTATGAAAAAAAAGAGATAATCATCATTTTTTTTTTTTTTTTATAAGATGGGGAGTTTTTCCCCATCAACCTCTTTGTTTTGTCACAACAAAATTATCAAAGTTTTTTCGTTCTAAATATAATAAAACAGAATTACTCTCGACGATTGAATAAAAAAAGGTTATTATGATTTCAAACAAGCCGCTATGGTGAAATTGGTAGACACGTTGCTCTTAGGAAGCAGTGCGAGAGCATCTCGGTTCGAGTCCGAGTGGCGGCATGGCATCTTAAAAATTATCAAAAGAATTCAACAGTTCTCTAGCCCATAATGAATAATAATAATGAGAAATTTAATTTCTTTCATATTTTCATTTGATAATTTTAAATTGAAGGATTTCTTTTTTTTATATATAGAACTTTTTATTTTTTATGATATTTTCTACTTTAGAACATATTTTGACTCATATTTCTTTTTCAACGGTTTCCGTTGTAATTACAATCCATTTGATAACTTTATTAATCAATGAAAAAGTACGGCTATATAATTCATTAGAAAAAGGCATGATAGTTACTTTTTTATCGCTAACGGGATTATTAATTACGCGTTGGGTTTATTGGAAACATTTCCCATTAAGTGATCTATATGAATCATTAATCTTCCTTTCCTGGAGTTTTTACATTATTCATATGATTCCATATTTTAAAAACCAAAAAAAGAGTTTAAGTGCAATAACTGCACCAAGTGCTATTTTTACTCAAGGATTTGCTACTTCAGGCCTTTTAACGGAAATACATCAATCTTCAATATTAGTACCCGCTCTTCAATCCCATTGGTTAATGATGCACGTAAGTATGATGGTACTGGGTTATGCTGCTCTTTTATGCGGATCATTATTATCAGTCGCACTTCTAATCATTCTCTTTCAAAAGGATATAATAAACCTTTTTGATACAAGAAAACATTTATTAAATGAGTCATTTTTATTCAGTGAGATTCCATACATGAACCAAAAAGACAGTATTTTAGAAAGCGTTTCAGCCTTTTCTGTTAAAAATTATTACAGGTCGCAATTGATTAACCAACTGGATCATTGGAGTTATCGTGTTATTAGTTTAGGATTTATCCTTTTAACCATCGGTATTCTTTCAGGAGCAGTATGGGCAAATGAGGCGTGGGGCTCATATTGGAATTGGGACCCAAAGGAAACTTGGGCGTTTATTACTTGGACTGTATTTGCAATTTATTTACATATTAGAACAAATAAAAATTTTCAGGGTGCAAATTCTGCAATTGTAGCTTTTATAGGGTTTCTTATAATTTGGATCTGCTATTTTGGAGTCAATCTCTTAGGAATAGGGCTACATAGTTATGGTTCATTCACATTAACACTAAATTTAATAACATAACACTAAATTTTAAATTGAATTGAAGAAAAGACTTTACGAATACAAACATAAGACAAAGTGTTTTTTATCAACTTACAAACAGGTGAGAACCATTTTAATGGTTCTCACAAATGTCTATAATGTCCTAATTATAATTCCAATTCAGCCGTTTTTCTTACAAATATAAAGATAAAGACAACTACTTTTTAATTTCATTAAATGAAATTAAACTTATCTAGAAAAAAAATTTGATAGAATAGCTTCCACCTTCTCAGCGGATAATGAAAGAACGAAATCCGGGTAAACGCCAACACCTATTACTGGTAGAAAGATAGAAGTCGAAACAAATAATTCTCGTGGACCAGAATCAAAAAAGTAAGAGTTTGTAATATTAAAGAACTTATATCCATAAAACATTTGACGTAACATAGATAATGAATAAATAGGAGTTAATATCATTCCAATTGCCATTCCAAAAGTAATTAGTATCTTTGGCATTAAAAGTAATTTTTGGCTTGTAATTATTCCAAAAAAGACTATTAATTCCGCAACGAAACCACTCATGCCCGGTAATGCAAGGGATGCCATGGAAAAACTACTGAATAGTGTAAAAATTTTTGGCATTGAAATAGCTATTCCGCCCATTTCGTCGAGATAAACAAGACGTATTCGATCGTAACTAGTTCCCGCCAAGAAAAAAAGTGCAGCGCCAATAAATCCATGAGAAATTATTTGTAAAATGGCTCCGTTAAGTCCCGTTTCAGTTATGGAACTAATTCCTATAATTATAAAACCCATGTGAGATACAGAGGAATAGGCTATTCTTTTTTTTAAGTTGCGTTGTCCAGGAGATGTTAAAGCTGCATAGATTATTTGAATTGTGCCTATTATTATCAACCAAGGTGAAAATATTGAATGAGCATGAGGTAATAATTCCATATTGATCCGAACCAACCCATACGCTCCCATTTTTAATAGGATTCCCGCTAGAAGCATACAAGTACTATAATGGGCTTCCCCATGGGTATCCGGCAACCATGTATGTAAAGGTATAATTGGTAATTTGACAGCAAAAGCAATAAAAAATCCAATATATAATAAGATTTCTAATGCCAGGGGATACGATTGATTAACTAATGTTTCCCAATTTAAGGTAGGTTCAATAGAACCATATAAACCAACACCCAAAACTCCCATTAATAGAAAAACAGAACCCCCGGCCGTATACAAAATAAATTTAGTAGCGGAGTAGAGACGTTTCTTTCCTCCCCACATGAATAAAAGTAGATAAACAGGAATTAATTCTAATTCCCACATTATAAAAAAAAGTAAAAGGTCTCGGGATGAAAATGAGCCTATTTGACCACTGTACATTGCTAACATCAAAAAGTGGAATAATCGGGAATCCCGAGTAACTGGAAAAGCCGCTAAAGTAGCTAAAGTAGTGATGAATCCCGTCAGTAAAACGGGTCCTATCGAAAGTCCATCTATTCCTAATTTCCAGTGGAAATCAAAAAAGTCGATCCATTTATAATCTTCGCCCAGTTGAATTAATGGGTCATCCGGTTGGAAATGATAACAAAACACATAGGTTGTTAGAAGTAGCTCTATAGTGGATATGCCTATTGTATACCACCGAGTTGCTTTATTTCCTCTATGGGGGAGAATAAAAATTAAAGAACCTGCTAATATGGGCAAAACGACAATTGTTGTTAACCAAGGAAAATAATTCGTGGTAAAGACAAGATACACTTGGGCCAAAAAAACCCGCACCCGAAAAGAAATTTCTTTTCGGGTGCGGGTTTTTGTCAGTAAAAAAAATCCAAATTTAATAAATGGATTCAAATGAAATTTTATGGAACGTCTCAATAAGCTAGACCCATACTCCGCGTTGTTTCATGCCATAAATAAACTCGGACGCTTAAAAAATCTGTTGGACAAGCGGATTCACATCTTTTACAACCAACACAGTCCTCCGTTCTTGGGGCGGAAGCGATTTGTTTAGCCTTACATCCGTCCCAAGGTATCATTTCTAATACATCTGTGGGGCAAGCTCGAACACATTGAGTACACCCTATACATGTATCATAAATCTTTACTGAATGTGACATAGGATCTTTAATTTTTTTAATTTAATTAAGTTGAATTTTCAATCTAGTTCTAGTAAAGTAAATGAAGTACATATTAAAATACCAGACGAATCAATGATTTACCAGAATTTTATGAAGCAATTTACTTCTGGCTTGGATTGGTGACTTACGAAAGAATAAATAAAAAGCGGGTCCAAAATACTTTGACTTCTTGTATTTGAAATTTATTTTTTACCTTAAAGTTCGATACCTAATAATCTAAATGGAACTTCAAATTATAATTTTTATTTATATAGAATATAATAATATTTATAGAATATAATAATATTTAGAGTAATATAGAGAATAAAAAAAAGACTATTTATTCAATAAATTCGATTGATTGATACGAGTTGATTTTCTGTTACGATAAATTGAAGAAACAATAGCAAGCCCAATAGCTGCTTCAGCGGCTGCAATAGCTATAACAAAAATTGCGAAAATGTTTCCTTTTAATTGGCGGCTATCAAAAAAATCAGAAAATGTTACAAAATTTAGATTAACTGCATTCAATATAAGTTCAAGACACATCAGAGCCCGAACCAAATTTCGGCTCGTGACTAATCCATAGATTCCGATAGAAAATAAATAAGCACTCAAAACAAGTACATGTTCGAGCATCATCGATCAACTCCTTATCAATATAAATTTATATTTATTTCAATATGAACAACAATTAAACAAATTTGATGGACTAGAATACGATAAGTTCAAATAAAATATAAAAAATTTAAATAAAAAGTATGCTGGTAATAAGAAATAGAACTATAAAGTTTCTAAACCAATCCGAATATAATTTAATGTAAATGGAACAATTTTTTTATTGTTAGTTTTCAAAATTAATTATTGACGTGCGACAGCAATTGCGCCTATTAAAGCAACTAAAAGAATTATTGAAATGAGTTCAAAGGGAAGAAAAAAATCTGTTGATAAATGAATTCCAATTTGTTGACTAGTAGTTATCAAATCTTGTTCTAGAATCTGATTTGATTTTGTAGTCCAAATAATACCATACCATGAGGTATTTAGAGTAATAATAATTAATGAAATAAAAAGACTTGTACAAATCAACGACGTGATGTTGTCCCCAACAGTCCATAGACGTAAATTTGTGTCATATTCGGGCCCATTCATGAACATTACAGCAAATATTATTAAAACATTTATAGCTCCCACATAAATAAGGAGTTGTGCAGAAGCTACAAATTGCGAATTGGCGAGAATATAAAATAAAGAAATACAAACAAGAACCAATCCCAGCGAAAAGGCAGAAAAAATGGTATTGTTAAATAATACTACGCCCAGACCCCCTAATATAAGACCTATTCCCAGAAAGACTAAAAGAAAATCATGTATTGGTCCAGGTAAATCCATAAAATAAGAGATAAAAAATCAGAATGTTTCATGATCTTATTGAATTGAACAAGAACAAAGATTCGTGTCTTTACTAATTGTTAAATCCTAATGTGTACGACTTTCATATGGGAAAAAGTTTTGGACCCATTGCATTTTTTTATATATATATAAAAGTGCGAAATAACAACTATTTAAACCCATTACAGTAACCCGATTTGAAATACACATTTTTATTTTCACCAATTAATAGAATAGCGACTAGTTGGATTTTAAAATTATTGACCAAGAAAACAAGAAACTTTTAAAATTTAAACTCACAATGTTATATTTTAGATTTAAGTTAGTATTTAAAAGGAAAATAAAAGAACATTAAAAATTGAGTCATTTAGTAATTAGGAAGTGTTTTTTAATCCCGGAATTTTTCTTTTGTTTGAGGTGAATTCAAAATAGTTCGAATTGTGTAATCATCAGTTATTGGTATTGGTAAACGACCCAGAGCAATTTGATTATAATTTAATTCATGACGATCATAAGTAGAAAGCTCATATTCTTCAGTCATTGATAAACAATTTGTTGGACAATACTCAACACAATTACCACAAAATATACAGATTCCAAAATCAATGCTGTAATTAAGCAATCGTTTTTTTCGAATATCCATTTCCAATTTCCAATCAACAACAGGTAAATCTATCGGACATACACGAACACATACTTCACAAGCAATACATTTATCAAACTCAAAGTGTATTCGACCACGAAACCGCTCTGAGGTTATCAATTTTTCATAAGGATATTGAATAGTTACAGGTAAACGATTGGCATGAGATAGGGTAATCATAAAACCTTGACCAATATACCTTGCCGCGCGTATTGTTTGTTGACCATAATTGATGAACCCGGTTACCATAGGGAACATATATTAAATATATAAATAAAAAAGAAGATTTTGTTTCTTTCTCTTGTTTGAGACAAATAAAAATTATAGTGAGTATCAAATATTCTCGTTTTTTATAATTTATAATGAAAGGAGTTGGGAAGAAGTTGTTAATAATAGATTACCTAAAGAAATAGGTAAAAGAAATTTCCATCCAAGATTTAATAATTGATCCATTCTCAGTCTAGGTAAAGTCCATCTTGTTGCGATAGGAATGAACAAGAACAAAAACGTTTTCATTAATGTAATAAAAATACCAAATGTTGTTACAAAGATTCCTTCGATTTTATTTATTTCAAAAAATTTAGAAATGAATATATCTGGAATAGAAAAATCCCAACCACCCAAGTAAAGAACTGTTACAAATAATGATGAGATTAGTAGATTTAGATAGGAAGCAACATAAAATAAACCAAATTTAATACCTGAATATTCGGTTTGATAACCTGCTACTAATTCTTCTTCGGCTTCTGGTAAATCAAAAGGCAATCTCTCGCATTCTGCTAGAGAAGAAATTATAAAAACAATAAATCCTATAGGTTGCCGCCATAAATTCCACCCTAGAATACCATATTTTGACTGCGCCTCAACTATGTCAACTGTACTTGAACTGTTAGATAATCATAGTCGATGATAAGATCACTCTTGTCATCGCTATTACAGAACCGTACATGAGATTTTCACCTCATACGGCTCCTCGAGAGTCATAAATAAATCTAAGGATTGATTCAAAATTCTTTAGGGATATCCTTGTAGGATAGATAAAGTAAAAATAAACCGAAAGATCCGTAATTAAACCAATGGAATTCTGTCTGCGATACTATAAAAGTGCTTCAGAATAGATCTCGTCCTTTGACTGACGCAATACTTTTTGAGTAATAACTTCATTTTTGAATAAAATACTCCTTTATTTTGAATAAAAATTTTATAAAAAGACTTAAAGATTCATTCATGACTTATGCCATAACAAAAATGATATTTGCATGAATATGTATATTTTTTAAAATTAAAAATTTTTCTTCTATTTTTTTATTTTGTTTTTTTTTTATTTAGGTTAAAAAAAGTTCAAGGATTACTTCGTTCCTGATAGTTATTTACTTAATGGGTGGATAGGAGTATACTCTGGATCGGAATTATGGGGAGTACTGCTTGCTAATTTCTACCAATTTAAAGCCTCAATTAGTATTTCGTTTATGTAAACTTAGGATAACTTACATAATCTCTATTACGAATCCTTTATGTACTTTGGTGTTCCTAATCATCCACTTATTTTTACTTAATCTATATCGTAATATGGTTGTTTTATTTATAGTAAAAACTCCATAAAAAATTTTTTCAACCCGCTTCAAGTTATAATTCTTAATTAATCTTGGGGGAAAACAGTCTTGCCTGCTTATGTTTATTTTCGTTTAACCCCTGTACATAGGAAATGAGATTTATTTTTTTACGGCAAATTTATAAGCTGTTTTTTTTCACTCATCTAACTATCCGGTTTAAAACTCTATAAGTGAATAAAAAAATTAGGAGATCCATTTAATACGTTGCGTATAAATTCAACATTTTTTCTTAGAAACCTTAAAAGGAAGATGTATGTCTTAACGAATCGCACGTAGAGATATTGATAACACACATAGAGTTAATGGTATTTCATAACTAATTGATTGAGCAGCAGCTCGTAGACCACCTAAAAAGGAATATTTATTGTTTGATCCATATCCTGCCATAAGAAGTCCAATTGGAGCAATACTTGAAATAGCGATCCATAAAAAAACACCAATACCAAGATCGGCTAGAACAAGGTGATACCCAAAAGGAATTACTGAATAACTTAGTAGAATTGATATGACGGCTATAGAGGGTCCGATAGTAAATAAACGTGTATCCCCTCTAGATGGAAGAAGGTTTTCTTTAAAAAGCAGTTTTGTTCCGTCTGCTAAAGCTTGAAGAATTCCCAAGGGGCCGGCATATTCAGGTCCAATACGTTGTTGTATACCCGCAGATATTTCTCTTTCTAACCATACAATTACTAGTACGCCTATTGTGATTACCAATACAAGAATCAAAATAGGAAAAAGTATCCATATAGTCCCATAAATCTCTTTTAAGGATTCCAATCTGTAAAAAGAGTTGATATTTTGTATTTTTGTTGTATCAATTATCATTTCAACGATCAACTTCTCCCATAATGATATCTATGCTACCTAATATTGTCATAATATCAGCCAATTTCATTTTTTTAACTAACTGAGGAAGAATTTGCAAATTGATAAAACCGGGTGGGCGAATTTTCCATCTCCAAGGAAAAACACTTTGATCCCCTATCAAAAAAATCCCCAACTCCCCCTTTGGGGCTTCAACTCTTACATAAAGTTCTTGTTTCGACAATTCAAAAGTCGGAGACGGTTTTTTACTAATGAATCGATATTCAAAATCATTCCATTCAGGATATTTTATCCTATCAAAGCGTCGAATTTCTAAATTCTCATAGGGACCCCCAGGAATTCCTTCTAGAGCTTGTTGAATAATTTTAATGGATTCTGCCATTTCACCTATTCGTACTAAATACCGAGCTAATGAATCCCCTTCTTTTTGCCATTGGACGTCCCACTCAAATTCATCATAACACTCATAATGATCAACTTTACGAAGATCCCATTGTATTCCGGACGATCGTAGCATTGGTCCTGATAAGCCCCAGTTTATTGCCTCTTCTTCGGCAATAAAGCCAACCCCCTCAACTCGTTCTAAAAAAATAGGATTTCGCGTAATCAATTGCTGGTATTCAGCAAGTCCCGTTAAAAAATAATCACAAAAATCTAAACATTTATCTATCCACCCATAAGGTAGATCGGCAGCTATTCCGCCAATACGAAAAAAATTATGCATCATTCTCATACCGGTGGCAGCTTCAAATAAATCATATACTAATTCTCTTTCTCTAAAAATATAGAAAAAAGGGGTCTGTGCCCCAATATCGGCCATAAAAGGGCCGAGCCATAACAAATGAGAAGCTATACGACTTAACTCCAACATAATAACTCTTATATAGCTAGCCCTTTTAGGTACTTGAATATTTCCCAATTGCTCGGGTCCATTTACCGTTATTGCTTCTGTGAACATAGTAGCTAAATAATCCCAACGTGTTACATAAGGCAGATATTGTATAATTGTTCGGTTTTCGGCAATTTTCTCCATCCCTCTATGTAAATAACCCAATATGGGTTCACAGTCAATAACATCTTCACCGTCTAGAGTAACAATAAGTCGTAGAACGCCATGCATTGATGGGTGGTGAGGGCCCATATTAACTATCATGAGGTCTTTTCTTGTAGTTGGTACAGTCATAAGTTTTGTTCCAATTTATTCTTTCCGGAATTCATTTTGCCATGAATTGAAAAAAGTTCATCAAAATTCAAGATATAATAAATCAAATAATTCAAAACAATTTTTAAAATTAACGCCTTTTTAGCTCTCGAATGTTCAATTGAGTGATTAATTCTTTATAACGTATTCTATTTTTATTTGATAAATAAATCAGTAGGCGTTGACGTTTTCCTAGAATTTTGCGTAGACCTCTCTGAGATGAATAATCCTTTTTATGTAATTCCAAATGTAAAGTAAGTCTTCGTATCTTAGTGGTAAAACAGAAAACTTGAAATTCAACGGATCCCGTGTTTTCCTCTTTTTTTTCATGTGAAATCGAGGATATAAATGTATTTTTGTTCATAAATTCTTAACCTTCCTTACTCCTAAATATGAGATTTTCTTGATCAGTAATAATAATGCCGGCTTTTTAAACTGGTATACACATTTCTGTTTTTTTTTATTAAAAAAAATTCTGGTGATTTCTTTATAAATCTAATTAAATTAATACGTCATCAAATCGAATTAGTATCATATATCAGAATTGAGCTAAGATACATGGACATCTATTTATCTAGCAGATAATAGTGAATATATAAAATTATCATAAATGCATTTTTAATCGTGGATACATGCGTATTCTTAATAGACTAAAACGACTGCCGTTATTAGTATCAAACCAATAACGATTCATACAGGCTAAATCTTCTAATCGATAATTAGGCCAAAGAAAAGCTTTAAATTTTATAACAGGATTGTTTTCGTGACTAAGATCTTTGTTTTCATCAAAAAATTGACTACAGTTTTTTATATGATTCCTGTTGTAAAATACTGCATTCCTATACATACCCTTATTATTATTTGAATTCAAACACATCAGAATTCTCCATTTTCTATGACGTCGACGTGATAAAATCGTTTCAGGAACAAGTAAATCAAATCCATATCTTGGAATCCATTCATCTGGATTCTTCTTATCAATACTGTCGATGTTTATTTTTTGATTATTTTGGTGTTTACTCTTATGAATCAATGAAATACCTATGGTTTGGTACAAAATAAATGGGCCGTTGTCCTTTATAGACAAACGAATAGGTTCAATAAAAAACATCCCCTCTTTTAGCAATCGTGTAAACATTAAATCCTTCTGAATCATGAATATATTCAGACTCATTTCTCTTCTTTCAATCGAGGATATTGCAATTTCTCTTGGATTTGTCAAGCTAAGCAGGAGACAGTAGATTTTTATATTATTCATCACTTTTTCATTCAAAGGATTGTCCCATTTCAATTGAAAAAGGAAATACCTTTTAAGGTAGAAATGGATTTCTGCTTCTGGATTACTCTTGTCTTGTTTTTTTTTCCTACTATTTTTAATATCTGATCCTATATAATTTTCTTGAATATATTTTTGGTGCTTTGAGATAACAAATTCAAAATTTTTTTGAACATCGGGTCCGGAATCTCTTTGACTTATGAGTTTTTTTTCATCTTGATTCCTATTCTCTAACTCTAGAGATTTTTTTTCGTTTGATATTCCGGATGTTGTAGAAGGATTTGTTTTTTTGGTTCTATTGATGTTTTTCTTTTCGCTAAAATTTTCAATTCTATTACAATTTGAAAAAAGTGAATTTATTGGTATAACCCACGGTTTCATTTTATATTCATTATAAAGCAAGAAAAATTTTGGGAAGAGACAAAATTCTGGATTCAATATACCACGATTTAGTATTTCTTCATTCATTCCCATCCAATCAAAATATATCCTCTTTTTATGAGATTCTTTGATTTTTTTATAAATTGTGCGGTAAAAAATATCTGGCTTTTCAATTTGATCAACAATTTTATAATTTTTCGGTTCAGTCTTAGTATTTTCAGTACTCGTACTACTAATATTGATCCAAGCTGCAATATCCATTTTTTTTCTAAGACAAAAATCGAAAATTTTCCAATCAAAATATTTTCTATTTTTATTTTTATCTATATCCGGAATACGGTTTATTCCTAAATAATTAGTGATAGGGATACTCCACCACATATCAATTAATTTTTCTTTAGGTATGTGATAATTATAAGTATAAAAGAATTCGTGGTTTTTATTTCCTTGTAATGGTTCACCATAACTATATGAATCCTTTTTATCTTCATAAAAAATAAAATTATATCCTACAATATTATATCTCTCGTTTTTTTTTAGATTATCATTTTGATCGAGCAATAAATAGTTTTCGGAATTTTTTATATTTTTGGCATTAAGTAATTGGTCTTTTTTATCTGAATTATTTTTGTTTTTTTGTAAATTTTTCTTTTCAACCTCACAATATTCAGTGACGCGATTGCGCCATTTTTGTGGTCCTAATTGAGACCATTTTAACTGAAATAAATCATATTGATAATTACTTTTTAATTTTAACCAGTTTTTCCATTGAGTTCGTCCAGGATTTGGAAGGTTTTGAGGATTTAACTTAGTAGAAGTTATTCCTTGTATTCCAAAATCATTTTTAATTTTATTTTTTAGAAATAAAAATGTTCCACGATATTGAAAGACAGACTTTAATTTATATAAGTATAAATTAATAACTTCGGCTTGTGATAATTTATAAAATACATAGGCTTGCGACAAAAAAGATAAATCTGAAACAATCTTTGAATTCTTATCAATATGCCTAACAAAATACAAAAGTGATTTTATGAATTTAATTGTTTTTTTATTTATTTTCTCAATCCTTTCTTGAGTTTTTTCATTATTGTCAAGGGGTTTTTCACTAAAATTTTTTGTTGATTCAAGAAAAAATTCTATATTAATTCGTAGAATATTAATAATATATAGAAATATATCTACGAATAACTTTTCCCAAAAAATTTTTGTAAAAAAATTTGATTTACAAATTAATCGAGTATTTCTTCTTTTTAATATCTCACCGATATTTTGCGGTGATTTAAAAATTATAGTATCATAACGTGTTTTGTTAGGCTTATTAATTAATTTTAGGGTTTTAAATTTTTTTTCTTTTGAAATTTTTTCTATTTGATTTTTTATTGTCCTTGTTCGATTAGCCAGATACTTTTTTTGTTGTTCTAACACTGAATCTGAATAGCTTACCCGATTCATGAATCCGTCTTGAATGGATGATTCAGGAACCAAATTTTTATTGATTGGACAATCTTTTTCTTTTTTTATTTCAATTGATTCGTCTATAAATATAAATACTCGAATTGGACTTAGCATTAAAATTTTTTTTATTCTTTTAATAATTTTTTTTTTTTTTTCATTTAGAACCTTTAGAAAAAATTCGAGTTTTTCTTTTACAAATTTTAAAACTTGAAAACAGTTTTTTTTTAATTTTATAATTTTTTTATCGAGTTCAGTAAAAATAGGTTGAAAAAAATCGGATTCTTTTCGGGCGGAACCAAAGGGAACGTCAGTTTCTATTCCCCAAACTGTTAAAAAAATAGAATTATCTTTTTTATTTTTCATTTTATATTGATAAGAAGGTCTTAGCATCGATCCGTGCCAAGGTTTTAGACAGAAAGGAGATAGTATCTTTATCTGAATACCATCTTTTAACCAGTCTTTAGGAAATTCCGTTTCTGATAACTGAACACCATTATAGGTACATTTAACATGTATTTCGTTCTTCCACTCTTTGAAATCCTCAGACCACTCGGGAAATTGGAATAAGAACAGACGACCCATATTTTTTATTATTATGAGTACAGGTAATTTTATATATTTTCTAAGAATTGATTGAGTTACTAACATCAAACCTCTTATTACTTGAGCAAATGGAATGGTATCCCAGGCTTCAGCTATTTCTATTCGTACTTTTTCTTTGTTTTTTTCTTCTTTGTATTTATTTTCCTTTTGTTGTTCTTTTTCGGTTTTTTCTTCTTCGCTATAATAATCGGGAATTTTAAATTCTTTATTTTTTTCTCTATAATTTTTTAAAATCCGTTTAATTAATGTTGAAATGTGAGAATAAAATAATGACAAGTTTTTTTGTCTGTTTAAAAAAAGTGGTGAATGTATATTTGCTTGAAATAATTTCCAAATAACTATTTTACGTCTTTGAACCCGCATGGACCCTTTTACCAGGTCTCGACGAAAATCGGATTGTTGTGAATAACGTACCAAAGCTACTTCAGCTACTTCTTCCGGTTGATCAGACTTATTTTTATCGATGTTCTTAATATTATCCTCGTTATCATTTAAAATAACTACACGTTTCGCTTTTCTTGAGCGAATTTGATGATCCGTCGGTACGTCGTCGTCAGTTATTTTTTCTTGCTGCTCTAACTCATCAATTAATGTGTATGACCAGTATGGAACTTTTTTAATAATTTCTGTTTCTGTTAGTTCAATAGATTTTTTTATTAATTTATTATTTTTTGTTAGTCCTATGATTGCATCAACTAAAAATTTTAAAAATTTTTCTTGATCTTCTGAACCAATTTGTTCTTCTTCTGGAAGTAAAGAAATCCCTTTCCGATTGAATGTTGATTCCCCAGAAAATGGACTCATTAAAGGCATGAAATGCCTAATTTCTTTTGATATTGATTTTTTATTAAATGTATCTTTTTTCTGTTCAAATTCGTGGTAATTATAATCATTACGAAGAATCCTATAAATCTTATTTATAAAAATTCCATCTATCCAATTTTGGACTGCAGTTTCATTTATAATAGAGGGTGAAAAGCATTTTTTTATTATTCCACGATAGGATCCATTTAAGAAAGGATCATTTATTTTTGGCAAATATTCCTTTTTAGTTTTCTCATTGCATAATTGAGTTTTTTTATCGAGCCCATCTATATAAAAAAGTCCTTTGTCTAGAACTGCAATTCTATTAGCAAATTCATTGCTTAAGCTGTTTTTTTTTTGTTCATTGGTATAAATCCAATAAGTGTATAGTTCATCGTATAATAATTTTTCTGTTGTAGACAAAGAAATCTTTCTTTGTATCATTTCCCAGAAAAATGATAAACTGGGTGGATATGTAAAAGAAATTCTTTGTTTTCCATCGTTTTGACATGTATAAAAAAAATATTGTGACATTTCATTTCTTACCGCATTTTCAAATCGATTGTTTTTTATATATCGCGTTGGACGATTCCAACGTTTATAGTCGAAAAGAAGAGAAAGAAGGGGTTTTTCAAACCAGAATAGGTTTTTCTTTTCTTCTTTAAGTATTTCTAACTTCGAAATATCTTGATTGCCAGAATAAGAAGTTGGGCTATTTTTATAGTATGCTTCTTTTAAGTGCAAGTGGAATTCATCCTTTGTTTTGTCCTTTCCATTCACTCGGATCTTTTCCGTTTCATCCATTTTGTCCGGATCCTCCTTTTCTTCCGAAAAAAGGGAAGGAGAAGGATCTTCTTCGGTGAATCCCTCTTCTTCCTGTTTAGTCTCCTTCGTTTCTGAGGTTTCTTTCAGTTTCTTAGTAAAAATGGTTGACGGCATTCGGCCTAAATAGTAGACACAGGTAATAAATAAGAGAATACTAAAGATTCGAGCCATAGAATTTTTGAATTCTGACACCAGATACTTATTAGATCGAATAAGTACATTAGA